ACTCCATTTGTAATTCCATCAATTATCTGTCTATCAAAAAACTGAGTTAGCTTGGTTATTTCTCTTATACCCATGACTAAAACTCTAGTATAAAAAATATCTATGTAACCACGATTATATGACCAATTGTATATAACACTTTTTATTTGGTCCAAGATAATTCTCTTAGGGCTCCCTTTTACAAATGAATTGATTAAGTCCAAATTCTGGAAAAATGAATAAACAGACCCATATAAAATATATGCTATGAATAATCCGAAAATGGCTATACTTACTGAAAAAATGGAATTTGTAAAAAATTCATACCAATTCACAGAATAATTCGAATTTGGATGGAAAAGATTTTGGGATGGGGTTAACCATTTCGATAATATATCAAAATCCATTACTCCTTGATCAAAAGAAATTCCTATTGATCCAACGAACAAAGTAAATAGTACCAATACAAGTAGAGTAAATAGCATAGTATTGTCTGATTCGTGAGGATACATGGAAGTATATTTATTTCCAAAGTAAGTACTAAAGTATCGTATCTTATCATTATCAATAATTTGATATGTATCTTTTGAAAAAAAGCAGACCTTACTATTCATTGTTGATAAAAGTAAATTTTTCTTGACTGTTTTTGGTGCTTCTTTTCCCCATAGAGATATTGAATAGAACGAGTTATTTTTAGTGCTACTGTGATTTTGAAAATAAACGCGTAAATACCCATCAAAGGTAAGTAAATATACCCGAAACATATAAAATGCGGTTAATCCTATTGTGAAAAAAGGTATTATTGCAAAAATTGGTGAATATAACCAACTCTCATTAAGAATTTCGTCTTTGGACCAAAAACAAGCAAGAGGTGGAATACCACAAAGGGAAAGTGTACCTAATAAAAAAGTAGTTTTTGTAATTGGAACATATCTTGTTAAACCACCCATAAGAACCATATTTTGACTTTTTTCTGGTGAATATCCAACAATAGGTTCCATTGAATGAATAATAGATCCAGATCCTAAAAACAATAAAGCTTTAGAATAGGCATGAGTGATCAAATGGAATAAAGCCGCTCGATAAGAACCTATACCTAGAGCTAACATAATATAACCTAATTGAGACATTGTAGAATAGGCTAAACTTCTTTTAATGTCTCTTTGAGCAAGAGAAAAAGTAGCCCCTAATAGTATTGTTATTACACCTATTAAAGAAATGAAATTCATTATATAAGGTATGTCTATGAAAAGAGGAATAAGCCGAGCTACAAGAAAAATTCCTGCTGCTACCATAGTAGCAGCGTGTATAAGGGCCGAGATAGGAGTAGGTCCTTCCATGGCATCAGGTAACCATACGTGGAGGGGGAATTGTGCAGATTTAGCAACTGCACCGACAAATAATAAAGAGGCACACAAAGTAGCAAATAAGGAGCTGACCCCATTATTATGGATCAAGTTATTAGCTATTTTGAACAAATCCCGAAATTCCAAACTACCTGTTATCCAATAAAGACCTAAGATTCCTAATAATAAACCAAAATCTCCTACACGATTAGTTACAAAAGCTTTTTGACAAGCACTTGCGGCAATCGGTCGTGTGAACCAAAACCCTATTAATAAATAGGAACACATTCCCACGAGTTCCCAAAAAATATGAATTTGTATCAAATTAGAACTAGTAACTAATCCCAACATGGAAGTATTGGAAAAACTCATATAAGCAAAAAATCTCAAATATCCTTGGTCGTGAGACATATAATTGTCACTATAAATAAGAATCATGACTCCAACAGTAGTAATTAGTATTGACATAATAGAAGTAAGTGGATCGATCAAATATCCAAACTCTAAGGAAAAATCAATATTTATGGTCCAAGACCATAGATATTGATAAATAAAACTTCCATTTATTTGTTGAATAGACAGATTGGCCGAAAATACCATAGCTATACTTAACAGAAAAATACTAGGAAAAGCCCATATACGACGAATATTTTTTGTTGCTGTCGGAATAAATATAAGTCCCAATCCTATTGACATAGTAACTGTAAGTGGAAGAAAAGGTATTATCCATGCATATTGATATGTATGTTCCATAAGAAAACAAACAAATTGAATTTTTTTGTTTTTTATTTTAAATTGTTTCCGATTCACCAATTCTTATCTCTTTCGAAAAGAACAATAAACAATACAATAAACAATAATAATGAAAAATATATATATATATATAATAATAAAATTATATATATATTATATATATATTATTTTATGTTAAATTATGTTAAATATTGAAAGTAAAAAAAAAAAAACTATTATTCACAGAATAATGATTAAAAAAAACGATCTATTACGAACAATACATGTCTTTCACATACAACGATAAATAAAAAAAAGTAACCCTTTTTGAATGGCAGTTCCAAAAAAACGTATTTCTATGTCAAAAAAACATATTCGTAGGAATATTTGGAAGAAAAAAGGATATTTAACTGCAGTAAAAGCTTTTTCTTTAGCAAAATCGGTTTCTACCGGACATTCAAAAAGTTTTTTTGTGCGACAAACAAATAATAAAGTCTTGGGATAATCGGAGTTGACATAGCCCGGAGAACTGAAAATTTTTTAAGATGAACAATTCACATTAATTAATGTATTGAACTACTCAATGTTAGTTATAACTAGATGCTGTGGTATGTGGTATGTAGAATAAGAGTTTTCTGTATATTTGGTTCTTATTAAGAATAGTATTTTTTCCCTATCCATTAACTTTTCACAATAGAAAAATAGGATTAATATTTTCTATTGTGAATAGTACAATTGACATAGAAATGGAAACTCTTTTGTTTTGTTATATACCTAGCCTAAAACTTAATTGGTTTGTTAAATGTTACCTTATTCTTATTTATATTATATAAATATACACAATGAAGAGTATTAATACTTAATGATACTAAAGTATCGGAATCGTTAGAAAAATTCCAAATGGATTTAGTTATGAAATTGTAATACATATGAGATCTTAGTTATTTGATTTTTTTTTTTTTTCAAAAAAAAAAAATAGAAAGAAAAAGGACAATTCTTAATTCTATACCTCGACTGAGAGCAAAACTATCGAAATTTCAACTCTATCGGGGGAACTTAGTTTATAGTACGTCAAAGTTGATTGTTAAATACTGAACCTAGGACGATACTAACTAAAGATTATTTTATTGAATGAAGATTCAAATATGAATTTAAACGAGTCTTTTTTCATCGATTCTAATGTTTCCTAAACTATATTGAATCCTTGATTCTTGACGATTCAACATGACTTGAATATTATTATTTCAAGTAAGCCGCCATGGTGAAATCGGTAGACACGCTGCTCTTAGGAAGCAGTGCTAGAGCATCTCGGTTCGAGTCCGAGTGGCGGCATCCTCTAAAAGAGACACAATGTATCTTATAATGTATTTAATTTCCGATTTAAATTCTGTAATGGGACACTTTTTTTATGATATTTGTGACTTTAGAACATATATTAACTCATATCTCTTTTTCGATCATTTCAATTGTGATTACGATTCATTTCATGAACTTATTAGTCTACGAAATCGGAGGATTACGTGATTCATCGGAAAAAGGGATGATAGCCACCTTTTTCTCTATAACAGGATTATTAATTTCTCGTTGGATTTTTTCGGGACATTTTCCGTTAAGTAATTTATACGAGTCATTAATCTTCCTTTCATGTAGTTTATTTATTATTCATATAATTTCCAAGAAATTGAACCATAAAAATGATTTAAGCATAATAACTACCCCAAGTACTATTTTTACTCAAGGCTTCGCTACGTCGGGTCTTTCAACGGAAATGCATCAATCCGCAATATTAGTACCTGCTCTACAATCTCAGTGGTTAATGATGCACGTAAGTATGATGTTATTGAGCTATGCAGCTCTTTTATGCGGATCGTTATTATCAATCGCTCTTCTAGTCATTACATTTCGAAACAACATCCATTTTTTTTGTAAAAGCAATAATTTCTTAATTAGATCATTTTTCTTTGGTGAGATTAAATACTTGAATGAAAAAAGAAGAAGTGTTTTTAAAAACACTTCTTTTCTTTCATTTCGAAATTATTACAAATATCAATTGACTCAGCGTTTGGATTATTGGAGTTATCGTATGATTAGTTTAGGGTTTACCTTTTTAACCATAGGCATTCTTTGTGGAGCAGTATGGGCCAATGAAGCATGGGGATCTTATTGGAGTTGGGACCCCAAGGAAACTTGGGCATTTATTACTTGGACCATATTCGCGATTTATTCACATACTAGAACAAATCAAAGTTTACAAGGTACGAATTCGGCACTTATAGCTTCTATAGGATTTTTTATAATTTGGATATGCTATTTTGGGGTCAATCTATTAGGAATAGGTTTACATAGTTATGGTTCATTCACACTAACATCTAATTAAATAAGCTACATGAAAAATACATAAGAATATCGTCCCATATATAACGAAAGTTTGCTTGTTCGAGTTTTTGTTTTGACAAGTTGTCAAAACAAAAACTCGAAATGCATCTCATTACAATTCTAATTCACTTTATTTTTTTGCATTGTACAGCGAACTTTTTTTTATCTTAAAATTAAAGAATTATAAGACTTTTTGTCTCGTTAATGAAACACTATCTATAAAAGTAATTAGATAGGATAGCTTGTACCCTGTCAACTGATAACGAGAGAACGAAATCAGGATAAATACCAATCCCTATTATGGGTAGAAAGATACAAATTGAAACAAATAGTTCTCGTGGTCCAGAATCCAAAAAATTAGAGTGTGGAACATTGAATAGCTTGTATCCATAGAACATCTGACGTGCCATAGATAATAAATAAATAGGAGTTAATATCACTCCAATTGCCATTACAAAAGTAATTAGTATTTTTGGTATTAAAAGATATTTCGGACTAGTAATTATTCCCAAAAATACTACTGATTCCGCAACAAAACCACTCATTCCTGGCAATGCAAGAGAAGCCATCGAGAAACTACTGAACATAGTAAATATTTTTGGCATTGGGATGGATATCCCTCCCATTTCGTCGAGATAAACAAGACGTATTCTATCACAACTCGTTCCCGCCAAGAAAAAAAGTGCAGCACCAATAAATCCATGAGAGATTATTTGTAAAATAGCTCCATTTAGTCCCATGTCGGTTATAGAACCAATTCCTATAATTGTAAAACCCATGTGAGATACAGAGGAATAGGCTATTCTCTTTTTAAAATTGCGTTGACCGATAGAAATTAAAGCTGCATAGATTATTTGTATCGTTCCAACTATTACCAACCAGGGAGAAAATATAGAATGAGCGTGGGGTAATAATTCCATATTGATCCGAATCAATCCATATGCTCCCATTTTTAATAAGATTCCAGCTAGAAGCATACATGTACTGTAATGTGCTTCTCCATGGGTATTTGGTAACCATGTATGCAGGGGTATAATCGGCGATTTGACAGCATAAGCAATAAAGAAACCAAAATATAATATTATTTCCAATGCCACAGGATATGATTGATTAGCTAATCTTTCAAAATCTAATGTTGGTTCATTGGAATCATATAAACCCATACCTAGAACTCCTATTAAGAGAAAAATAGAACCCCCTGCTGTGTACAAAATAAACTTTGTAGCCGAGTATAGACGTTTTTTTCCTCCCCACATGGATAAAAGTAAGTAAACAGGAATTAATTCTAACTCCCACATGATGAAAAAAAGTAAAAGGTCTCGAGAAGAAAATGATCCTATTTGACCGCTGTACATTGCTAACATCAGGAAATAGAACAATCGCGAATTTCTCGTAACTGGCCAAGCTGCTAAAGTAGCTAAAGTAGTGATAAATCCTGTCAGTAAAATGGGCCCTATGGAAAGTCCATCGATTCCCAGTCTCCAGTGAAAATCAAAAATATCTATCCATTTATAATCTTCTTCCAATTGGATTAATGGATCGTCCAATTGGAAATGATAACAGAATGCATAGGTTGTTAGAAGAAGTTCTAATAAACATATACAAATAGTATACCATCTAAACATCTTATTTCCTCTATGAGGAAAAAAGAAAATTGAGGAACCCGCGAATATCGGCAAAACTACAAGTATTGTTAACCAAGGAAAATAACTCGTGATAAAGACAAGATATGTTTTGACCAGAGAAGCCCGTGCTCGAAATAATCAATTTTATCGAGCACGGGCTTTTGTCGGTAAAGAGGAATCAAATGATTCAAGTGGAGTTTTTTGTAACGTATCAATAAGATAGACCCATGCTGCGAGTTGTTTCATGCCATAAATAAACACGTACACTCAAAAAATCTGTTGGGCAGGCGGATTCACATCTCTTACAACCTACACAGTCTTCGGTTCTTGGTGCGGAAGCAATTTGCTTAGCTTTACATCCGTCCCAAGGTATCATTTCCAATACATCTGTGGGGCAGGCTCGTACACATTGAGTACACCCTATACATGTATCATAAATTTTTACTGAATGTGACATTGGATCTATAAATTACAGTTTTGAACATAAAAAATTTTCGATCTGGTAAAAAAAAATTAAATTAATAGTAAATGAATCATACATTTATATTGTAGACACCAGACGAAGCAGTGGTTTATCAAAATTTTAAGAATCAATATATTTCTAAATCTGTTCATGAGAAAAGTCCAAGAGACTTTGATTTCTCTTTCAACAACCATGATCATGCAAGTTGCACATGTGAATTCAAATTGACCAACAAATTGGTCAATATTTCAATATTAATTCAAAGTATTTATTCAACATGAAAATATTTATTATTCAATAGTAAATTAATTCAATACTATTATAAATAAAAAATAATATATAATAATTATTATTAAAAAAAATAAATAAAAATAAGTTAAAATAATAAAATTATAATAAAAAAATAAATAATTAATTATATTATATATTATATAATTATATATATATATATATATAATTATATATATATAATAATATGATAATTATAGATAATAAGAAAATAATGAATAATAACATATTAATTCTAATAAAATTAGATTAGAATAAATTTAATTTTATTTTTTATATAATATTTATTAGAATTTTAATATTCAATTTTAATATTATATAATATATATAATATCTAATAGATTAATATTCTATGTGATATTATGTATCTTATGATCATAACTAATTATTCAACAAATTCGATTGATTGATACGAGTTGATTTTCTGTTACGATGGATTGATGAAACAATAGCTAGCCCAATAGCTGCTTCAGCAGCCGCAACAGCTATAACAAAGATTGAGAAAATGTCGCCTTTTAATTGGCGACTATCAAATATATCAGAAAATGTTACGAGATTGATATTAACCGAATTGAGTATAAGCTCAAGACACATAAGTGCTCTAATCATCTTTCGACTTGTGATCAATCCATAGATACCGATAGAGAATAAATAGACACTCAAAAAAAGTACATGCTCGAACATCATTGACTAACTCCTTATCAATCTCGATTCATTTCAATATGAACAACAATTCAACCGATTCGATTGATTAGAATAGAACGATTACAGAATAAAAGAAGGTATTGGCAATAGATAGGTTTAATTAAAAACCTTAAACCTTTCCATTAATTTTATTTATTTAGAATTTATAAATCTTAGAATGAAATTCTAAGTATTTATTATTGACGGGCCATAGTAATTGCACCTATCAAGGAAACTAAAAGAATTATGGAAATAAGTTCAAACGGAAGATAAAAATCTGTTGATAAATGAATACCAATTTGTTGAATGTTACTTATTAGGTCCTGTTCTATAATATGGTTTGATCTTGTAGTCCAAAAAATTCCGTACCATGACGTATCTGGGATAATAGTAATTAGTGAAAAAAGAATACTTGTACAAACTAGTGAAGTGACCCCATCTCCAATGGTCCAAAAATGGGAATCATTGGAATATTCTGAACCATTCATGAACATTACAGCAAATATTATTAAGACATTTATAGCTCCAACATAAATAAGTAGCTGTGCAGCAGCTACAAAATAGGAATTCGATAGAATATAGAATAAGGATATACAAACAAGAACCAATCCCAACGAAAAGGCGGAAAAGATGGGATTGGTAAGTAATACTACTCCCAGACCTCCTAATACAAGAACTGATCCAAAAAATACTACAAGAATATCATGTATGGGTCCAGGTAAATCCATTATTAAAATAATAAATTAATAAATAAGTCGAAATATTTCATGACCTTACTGAATGGTCCAGGAAAGGGAAAGGGGTTGCCCCATTTTTTTTCTTGTATATGATGCTTGAATTAAAACTTTTTTTTTATGGATTAATGTAGATATAGATAAAATTCTCGAGAAAAGAGTAATAGGGATTGTATATTTCTAAATCATCACGAAAAATATATTCTCAGTTTAAATCAAAGAATAATTCTAAAAAATCTAAAATTATTAGTTATTATTTGTAGTTACTGACCAAACAAAATAAAAAAAGCTTGGGTCTTTTATATCAAAACTAAATCTTAGTAATTGGTAATCGTTCTTGAATCAAAGAGTTTATCTTTGTCTATTTTGATTTGAGTCGAATTCATAACTGTTTGAATTGTGTAATCTCCAATTATTGACATTGGTAACCGACCCAAAGCAATTTGATTATAATTCAATTCGTGACGATCAGAAGTAGAAAGTTCATATTCTTCAGTCATTGATAAACAGTTTGTTGGACAATACTCTACACAATTACCACAAAATATACAGACCCCAAAATCAATACTATAATTAAGCAATTGTTTTTTTTTAATATCTCTTTCAAATCTCCAATCAACAACGGGTAGATCTATTGGGCATACACGAACACATACTTCACAAGCAATACATTTATCAAATTCAAAGTGGATTCGACCACGGAAACGCTCTGATGGGATCGATTTTTCATAAGGATATTGAATAGTTATAGGTAAACGATTTGTGTGGGATAAAGTAATTACGAAACTTTGACCAATATACCTTGCAGCTCGTATTGTTTGTTGACTATAATTCATGAACCCAGTCACTATAGAGAACATATTGTAAATATCCAAGAATAAATTGATGTTTCTTTCTCTTGTTTGAAAGAGGTTATGAATCTGGAATATCATTATCGTATTTTCTTATTTATAGTGAAACAAGTTGGGAAGAAGTTGTCAATAATAGATTACCTAAAGAAATAGGTAAAAGAAATTTCCATCCAAGATTTAATAGCTGGTCCATTCTTATCCTAGGCAAAGTCCATCTTGTTGTGATAGGAATGAACAGAAACAAATAAGCTTTAGCTAATGTAATAAAGATACCAATTGTAATTCCAAAAATTCCGGTCATTTTATTTATTCCGAAAAGTTCAGGAATAGATATGTACGGAATAGAAAAATTCCACCCACCTAAGTAAAGAACTGTTACAAATAATGAAGAAAGTAATAGATTTAGGTAAGAAGCAATATAAAATAAACCGAATTTGATACCTGAATATTCGGTTTGATAACCTGCTACTAACTCCTCCTCTGCTTCCGGTAAATCAAACGGCAATCTCTCACATTCGGCTAGAGAAGAAATTAGAAAAACAATAAACCCTATAGGTTGACGCCACAGATTCCACCCCCAAAAACCATATTTTGACTGTGCTTCAACTATATCAACTGTACTTGAACTATTAGATAATCATAGTCGATAATAACATCACTGTTCCCATCGCTATTACAAAACCGTACATGAAACTTCAGCTTCATACGGCTCCTCTATGGCCACAAATAAATGTAAGGACTGGTTCGGCATTTTCACCCTCTTTGGAGGATAGATCGAATAAAGATATATCGGAGAGTCCAAAATTAGACCAATGGAATTCTGTCCGCTAGAATAAGAAAAAAAAGTGCTTCCGAATTGATCTCATCCTTATAATGATAATTTTTCTTTGTTCGGTAATAGTAATAACTTAATCTTTCAATAAAATATTCGTTATCAATATATATATTGATATAGGCATTAGTTCGTAAATAATGATAAGAATTCCGTATGTATGAATACGGATATAGGAAAGAATGAATAAAAAAAATTTATTTATTCATTCGATTATTGCATTCCATTTCTTGTGTTCCTGTTCTTCTGTCTCAGAAGAAGGTATTTAGAAAAAAAAAATAAAGGATTAATTCGTTCTTGATAGTCATTTCTTTAATCAGTGAATAGGAGCATACTCGAGATCGGAATCGAAGGGAGATACTTCTTGATCATTTCTACCAACTTAAAGCCCTTATTATGATTCGTTTTATGCAGAAATATCTCTTTTTTTGATACCTTACATTATCCCCATTACTAATCCTTTGTGTACCTTGGTGTTCCTAACTGTCCACCGATTTTTGATTGATCCCCGGTATGTTAATACATACAAGGCAGTAGTGGAAACTCCATACAGTTGATCTTTTGCACCCGCTTCAAGATATCATGACTAATCAAAGAATCTCCATCTTGGGGTAAACAGTTTACGCTGCTTATGTTTACTTTAATTTCATTCTTGTACATAGGGAATGAGATTTTCTCTTCTTACTGCAAATTTATAAGCCGTTTTGTTTCACTCATATAACTATCTGGTTTAATTCATCGATGAATAAAAAAAAATATCTATTCAATACATTCAACCTCTTTTCTTTATTTATTTCTAGGAAAGAGGTAAAAGTTCATGTTCCAACGAATCACACGTAGAGATATTGATAACACACATAGAGTTAATGGTATTTCATAACTAATAGATTGAGCAGCAGCTCGTAGACCACCCGAAAAAGAATATTTATTATTCGATCCATATCCTGACATAAGAAGCCCAATAGGGGCAATACTTGAAATGGTGATCCATAAAAAAACACCTATACTGAGATCACCTAAAACAAGGCGGTATCCAAAAGGAATTACTAAATAACTTAGTAGAATTGATATGACCGCTATAGACGGTCCGACACTAAACAAACGAATATCCCCTCTAGATGGGAGTAGGTCCTCCTTAAAAAGTAATTTAGTACCATCTGCTAGAGCTTGAAGAATTCCCAACGGACCAGCATATTCAGGCCCAATACGTTGTTGTATCGTTGCAGAGATTTCTCTTTCTAACCACACAATTACTAGTACCCCTATTATGATTCCAAATATAAGGATAAAAATGGATACAAACATCCATATGAGTCCATAGATTTCTTTTATGGATTCCGATGTATAAAAAGAATTGATAGCTTGTACTTCTGTCGTATCAATTATCATTTCAACGATCAACTTCTCCCATAATGATATCTATACTACCTAGTATTGTCATGATATCAGCCAATTTCATTCTTTTAACTAGCTGAGGAAGAATTTGCAAATTGATAAAACCGGGTGGGCGAATTTTCCATCTCCAGGGGAAAATGCTATTATCCCCTATCAAATAAATTCCTAATTCTCCTTTTGGGGCTTCTACTCTGACATAAAGTTCTTGTTTCGACAATTCAAAATTGGGTGAAGGTTTTTTACTAATAAATCTATATTCAAAATCATTCCATTCGGAATTTTTTGCTCTATCAAAGCGTCGGACTTCTAAATTCTCATAGGGCCCTCCAGGAATTCCTTCTAGAGCCTGTTGAATAATTTTTATAGATTCCCCCATTTCACCTATTCGTACTAAATAACGAGCTAACGAATCTCCTTCTTTTTGCCATTGGACTTCCCAATCGAATTCATTGTAACACTCATAATGATCAACCTTACGAAGATCCCATTGGATTCCAGAAGCTCGTAACATTGGTCCTGATAAACCCCAATTTATTGCTTCCTCTACACCAATAATGCCCACTCTTTCAACTCGTTCCAAAAAAATGGGATTCCGTGTAATAAGTTTTTGATATTCAAGAACTCCTGTTAAAGAATAATCGCAGAAATCCAAACATTTATCTATCCAGCCATGAGGTAGATCAGCAGCTACTCCTCCGATGCGGAAATAATTATGCATCATTCGCATACCTGTGGCGGCTTCGAATAAGTCATATAACAACTCTCTCTCTCTGAAAATATAGAAAAAGGGAGTCTGTGCACCGATATCTGCCATAAAAGGTCCAAGCCATAACAAATGAGAAGCTATACGGCTCAGTTCCAGCATAATTACTCTGATATAACTGGCTCTCTGAGGTACTTGAACATTTTCCAATTGTTCTGGTGCATTTACCGTTATTGCCTCTGTGAACATAGTAGCTAAATAATCCCAACGTGTTACATAAGGAAGATATTGTATAATTGTTCGGTTTTCTGCTATTTTTTCCATTCCTCTGTGTAAATATCCCAATATGGGTTCGCAATCAATAACATCTTCACCATCGAGAGTAACGATCAGTCGAAGAACACCATGCATTGATGGGTGGTGAGGGCCCATATTGACTATCATGAGATCTTTTCTTGTAGCCGGTATAGTCATATTTTTTCTTCCTTAATTCATTATTTCACGAATTCCTCAAAACGAGGTTCATCAAAATGAAAAATCTAATAAAAAAACTAAAAAAAAAAAATTCAAACGATTAAATTAACGAGTTTTTGGTTCCCGAATATCCAACTGATCCATTAATTTCTTATAACGGACTCCATTTTTCTTTGACAAATAAGCCAGGATCCGTTGACGTTTTCCCAGAATTATTCGTAGACCTCTTTGGGCTAAAAAATCTCTTTTGTGCAATTCCAAATGTGAAGTAAGTCTACGTATCTTACTGGTGAAACTTAATACTTGAAATTCAACAGAACCCTTGTTTTCTTCTTTTTCTTCTTGTGAAATAACTGAAATGAATGAATTTTTGATCATAAAAAAATTTTTCTATCTTTTTTTCTTTCCCATGGATTTACTTTACTTTACCGAATCGATCAGGAAAAATAAAAATAATAATCTTTATGCCATTTATGCCAGTTTTTTTAATCTAGTACACACAAAAATTTGGATTTTTTCCTATTTTTTTCTTTTCTATCCAAATCAAATTTAAAATTTGATTTGGATAGAAAAGAAAGAGAAAATACATTTCTACATTCATGGAAGAGAATGATTTCTTTGTACCTAAAAGGATTCTGCCGATTTCGTCCTATATCAAATTGAGTTAATACGCCATTAAATTCGTGTCATGTACCAGAATGTAATACAGCGTATATGTATATCTTTCGGCTTTCATCTACCGAAAAATATCACAGATACAGATATATAGGAAATATACTATTAACAAATTCTGAATCGTGGATACATATATATCCTTGACATACTAAAACGACTGCCATTATTGGTATTAAACCAATAGCGATTCATACAAGCTAAATCTTCTAATCGGTAATTGGGCCAAAGAAACAATTTGCATTTAATGAATTTATTTGTATCTGTATTAGTATTAAAATGTTTGTCCTCATTCAAAAATTTTCCAGAGTTTCTTATGTTGCTTTCATTGCAAAATACTAAATTTCTATCCACAAAATTCCAATTACGAGAATGAAAACAAATTAGAATTCTCAATTCTCTACGACGTCTAGGAGATAGAATATTTTCAGGAACAAAGAAATCATAATTACTTTTGTCTCCATTCACAAGTATATTGTCGTGTCTTGCAACGGATTTATCAAAATTCTTCTTATCAACATATCTTTTTTTTATACATTTTCTGTTAGTTTGGTGCTTAATTTTATCGATCAATGAAATACCTAAGGTTTGATATATAAAAAATTTTCCATCCCTTTTTATAGATAAACGAATCGGTTCGACAATCAATATTCCTTTTTTTATAAATTCTGTAAGAGTTAGATTTTTATGAATTAGTATTCTATCCAGACGCATCTCTCCTCTTTGAATCGAGGATATAGCAATTTTGCTTGGATTTTTCAGTCTAAGTAGGAGACAATATACCTTGATATTACTGATCATTTTTTGATTCAAGGAGTCATTCCATCTTAATTGAAAAAGGAAATATTTTTTCAGAAAGAGATCTAGTTCTGCTTCCTTCTTTTTATTGGATTGTTTTTTCTTTTTACCATTTTTAATGTCTGATCTCACGTAATTGTCTTCAACATTTTTTTTTTTATTTTGACTAATATTTTCATAGAAATCAAAATTCAAAAGAAGAAATTTGATTGGTATGATCCATGGTTTAATCCTATATGCATCAAAGAGTGGCACAAATTCTGGGAAGAACCGGGGTTCTAGATTTGATATGGTACGATAAAGCTTTTCTTGATTCATTCCCATCCAATCAAAAAAGTGTTTTTTTTGATTGGATGGTTTAATTCCTTGATGAATTGTCTTAGAAAAAATATATTTTTTTTTTAATTTTTTGATAATTTTGTTTTCAGTCTTAGTATTTTTCTCAATTTTGGTGCTGATATGCGTATTGGTCCAGGTCTCAATGTCGATATTTTTTCTAAGACAAATATGGGGAATTCTACAATCAAAATATTTTCTATCCAGATTTTTATGTGTAGCAATAATATATTCCTTTTCGAGATAATTACTAATAGGTATACTTGCCAATACATAAAATGATTCGGGTTTCAGTGTATTGAAATTGTATGGAATTTCTTGGTCTCCTTTTACTTGCAATGTTGATTCATAAACCTCCCTATTCCCATAATTCATATATTTATGTGATAAAAGAGAATATCTGTAGTGTTTTTTAAATTTTTCTTTTTGACTCGTCAATGAATCCACTGCCATCACATAATAATTTTGTTTCATGTAATGAATTAATTGGTCTTTTTCTTTTTTATGTGAATCAAATTTAATTGAGTTTTTTTTTTTAATTGTAGAACGTTGGTTGATTCTATTTCGCCATTTTTGAGGTACTAATCGAGACCATTTTGTCTGAGATAAATTGTATTGATAATGGCCCTTTAACCAGTTTTTCCATTCATTTTTTTCAGACTTATCAATTTTCTTTTGCTTTGATTTGGAATCAAATATTCCTCGTGTCATACAATAATCTTTGATTTTATCCTTAATAAAAGAATGGGTCCTGGTATATTGAAGTACACGTCTCAAGTGATACTTGTTAAGTAATTGGGTTTGTGATAATTTGTAAAATACATATGCTTGGGACAAGGAGGATAAACCATGATTATAATAATGATAAATATTTGAATTATTATTACTGATATTAGTATTAGAAAACGATTTTTTTATAGTCGAAATAAAGTTCATTGTATTTTGATCTGTTTCATCAATCCCTTCTCGATTTGTTTCATCGTTGTAAATCGATTTTGTGATAATTTTTTTTGTTGATTCAAGGAAAAGTTGTGCATTGATCCTAAAAATAGTAATCATACGTAGAAGGATATCTATGTATATTTTTTCAATGAATGATTTCATAAAAAAATTTAATTTACGTAAAAATCGGATCTTTTTTCTTTTAAATATCTGCAAAATATGTTTCTGTGATTCCGATTTTTTATCATCACAAGTTAGAACTATTTTTTTCTTGTCTTTTGTGATTCGTTCTAATTCTATTTGATTCCTGATTGTGACTATCCTATCAGCAAGATCTTTTATTTTTTTTTCTATGAGTGAGTAATTTGCCCAATTCATGGATCGAATTCGAATGGTTGATTCGCGAATAATCTTATTATTTATTTTAGAATCTCTTACATTTTCATTCGGTTTATATACTTTTACCTTCCTCGATTCAAATAAGAAAATGGGGTTTACTTTTTTAATTTTTTTTATAATTTTTTTTTTGAGTTCTTTATAAATGGGCTCAAAAAAAGAAGGTCGTTTTCGGGGAGAACCAAAAGGAACTTCTGATTCCATTCCCCAAATTGTTAAAAAACAAAAATCTTCTTTTTTTCCTTTTTTTTTCATTGGATCTCTATGATGAGATCGTATTTTAGATCTTCGCCAAGGTTTAAGAAAGAAAGGAAATATAATCTTTATCTGAATACCCTCTGTTAACCAATCTTTTGGAAATTCTGTTTCAGATAATTGAACACCATTATAGGTGCATTTAACATGTGTTTCTCTATCCCATTCCTTCAAATCCTCATACCACTCAGAGTATTGGAATAATAACATACGACCGATGTTTTTAGCTATTATCAATAAAGGTAATACAATGTATTTTCTAAGAAAAGATTGGATTACTAACATTGAACCTCTTATTGCTTGAGCAAATATAATGTTATCCCAAGTTTCTGATATTGCTATCCGTTCATTTTCCGCTTTTTTCGCCTCGTTATTCCTAAAAATGAGATTCATCATTTCAGAGATATCAAAAAAAGAAAAAAAAAATGTTTTGTATATTCGATCCAAAAAAAGCGGGGAATGTGCATTTGCTTGAAACATTTCAAAAATAACTGTTTTACGTCTTTGAGTACGCATGGATCCTTTTATGATATCCCTACGAAAATCCGATTGTTTCGAGTAGCGTATCAAAGTCACCTCTTCTAATTGATCAATATCAATAGTATTATCCGTATTAGTATTGGTATTATTCTCATTATCAGAATAAATTACCACATGTTTGGCTTTTCTTGAACGGATTTCATTATCTTCCGGCGATTTTTCCTCATTTTCTTCCTCCTGTTCTTCCAGAGCATTGGTCAATTTATATGACCATCGAGAAACCCTTTTACTGATTTCTTCTATTCCAATAGATTCATTTATAGTTGTTTGATCATTTGGATCAATTGTAATTATATCAAATAAGAATTTCAAAGATTTTGCTTGACTTTCTGAATCAATTTTTCTTTGTTCTTCCAATAAGGAACAGTTTTTAAAACAAAAATTGGGTGTGAATTCAAAAGAAAATGAAGTTAAGGAATTACCAATATAATTTAAAAATGATTTATCACCACCAAGTGAATTCTTTTGATGTTCAAATTCTAGGAAATTTTTAGGAAGTAGTTCATGGATCTTATTTATCCAAAGACTTTTTATGGAATCTTCCATATAAGGGATAAAATCATTCATGATTGTACATAAATCAAATTTTTTTATTGCTCCACGGCATGGTCCGTTCAATAAAGGATCATATGTTTTGGTCAAGCATTCTTGTTCATTCTGATGATTGCAAAATCTAGTACTTTTTTCGAGCATATCTAGAGCAAGAAATCCCTTTTCTTTTTTTTCTTTTTCTAGAGTTTTTATTCGACTTATTAATTCATTGCTCAAGTWKTCTTTTTTTTGTTCATTGGTATAAACCCAATAATTATACAGGTCTCCATGGGATAATTTTTTTGTCGTGTACAAAGACATTTTTCGTTCTATCATTTCCGAAAAAGTCGATAAACTAGGTGGATATGTAAAAGATATTTTTTGTTTCTCTTTTTTTTGTTCATTGGTATAAACCCAATAATTATACAGGTCTCCATGGGATAATTTTTTTGTCGTGTACAAAGACATTTTTCGTTCTATCATTTCCGAAAAAGTCGATAAACTAGGTGGATATGTAAAAGATATTTTTTGTTTCCCATTACTTGGAC